CCGGCGGCTTTGACTCATGTCTACAGCCAGTTGCTAAGACGATTCCCATTCAAGCATTCTCATTCAACGGTCTATCAATGCTGCCTTATTTTTTTTCCCAATTCCTTTTTTTCTACTAGTTCTTACATAAGCAATTTGCAGGAAGTAAACGAAGTCTTTCCTTCCCCTGAAGTCACGTCTTTCAGTACTGGGACTGAAGTCAAGTACTTTCGAGTAGCTCTTTGCCCAAAGCCCTCCTTCCGACTTTGAAATACCTACTATAAAAAAAATAGCTTTAGCTTTAGCATCTCTTGATAAGAAAAGTTATAGAGCTAAGGGGAAGGTTTTGAACCCTAGTAGCAGAATGGAATCAGGGCTGACTTCCATGCCAACACGAGTAGTTAACTCATCACTACCTCGTAAGGGCGTTGAGAATAGTTTTTGCTTTTATTGCTATAAACTTTTTTAAAAGTATTCAAATAGCCTTTGCATAGTTTACGAATTCTGCTTAGTAGGGACCTAAACACAAGAATGGTTTTTATCAGAGTCAGACCACGCCTTATGATGAAAGGGGGAGAAAGGACGGATCACCTGTCGATCTGTGATCAAAGAAAACTATACCTGAAGAATGGGATACAGATTGACAAGCACAAAAGCCATATCTATTAATCTACGCTCATTGATGAGACGGCGACATAGAGAAGAAAGTATACCCTTTGTCACCCCCTTGTCACTTAAAAGTAAAGAAGAGATAAAAACTTTGGAATCCTAATTTGTTGGGATTGAGGATGGAATCGAATAGCGAATGCACTTGCGGTTAAGACAGGTCCTGCATCTCCTACCTAATGCAATTGACCGACCCGCCATCTCTTTCCTTCTATAATGCCTTGGCTTCACTTCAAGACGCTATTTACCAATAAGAATAGGAAAAAGACACTACTGAATGGAAGAAGCCGAAGGGGCGAACGAGCGCTGCGGTAACGAGCCGTAAGAGGATGAGCAGAGCATTCATTCCTTCCGCCGGCCTTTATAGGAGTAGGGGAGTGTGGTGAGATAGATAGACGTCCAATCCTGCATCAGCTAGTTGCTCGGCCTTAGTCTTGGGCTGATCTCAGACTTCAATCAACCCCTTCGTACTTCGATCCAATCAATCGATCGATCAAGAGGCTAATCTCTTTTGTTTGAGCCGGTAGCTATGCTATGATCTACGACCATCCTTGCTTTCTCTTGAACAAGCTCAATCTTGAAAAAGAAAGGTGGTAGGCCGAAGAACCGCTGAAGGCTTCAACTTGGCAACTGAAGAAGGCGAAGGCTGGGCGAGAGAAGAGACTAGGCCAACTTACTGCCATGCCATGGTGGAAGCTTTAGGCTCCATAGACGGAACTATGTATTAGGGAGGGGAGGAGAGAAAGAAGACATACATGGAGATTCTGTCTGTCGGAGGTTCAAGAATCTATGAAAGGACATCTAAGGCTAAGGTTACGAAGTAAAGGAAGTCCATTACTGAGAGAAGTGGTGATCTCGTCTTGCTTGCTGGGAGAGAAGAAGCTTCCGGACCACCCTTTCCAGCCAGATAGCGAGCGATCACTCAGCAATGAACACTAACTGAAAGCGGCCGGGAATGAGTACCTATCCCTTACGGGAATCGAACCCGTGTCTTCGACATGAAAAGACGATGTCCTTACCACTGGACGAAAGGGACCAAAAAGCCATTCTTCTTTAGCAGCCTCAGCTCCGAGAATAGAAGTGGTTCGTTTTGTTTCTATACGTAATTAAAGATTTCGTTTGTGTTCATGTTGGCGATTTCTGATGTGAATTCGGCGGGGCGCCCCCCTTCCTACGGGTTCCCCCACCGACCCAGTGACACACCAACCACGCCCTTTCTCTTTCTCCGATCATAAAGCCCTCCGATCCCTTTATTTTTCTTTCATCCCCCCTGAATAAGTAAGACCCCGCTCTTTCTAATTAAAAAAAGGGTTCCAAACCTTTGAAGTGGCGAAGGCCTATGCTACAGTAAAAAGTACGTTGAGGTTACGAAGTAAAGTCAACTGCTGGTTAAGGAAAGCTCAGGTTATGAAATCGCTTAGCCGTTAATTAATATTAATTAAGTAGTAGTGAGGCGTCGGTACGGAGTTGCGTCAGCTGTGGATATAGACTGGGCTAAGGGGCGGACTTCATCTCTTCTATTCTCTTCACTTACACCTTACTGAGTCTAACGAGGCTCAGGTGCGGAGCCTTCCACTGTGGACCGAGACTACGCAAAGGTAGAACACCATAGAAACTTCGCTGACTTTATCATAAACCTTGATTTCGCTACGCTCAATAAGAACCCGGAATAGCGGAAATCGGTTCGTGTTCCGCTTCCAAAGTCCAGTCGTCTTTGCCCAAGTGTGAACTGCAGACGACTTTCCAGTGGTTCCATTCTTTCTTACTCTACCTCTGGGGTCAACCCAACCCGAATGGGAAGAAGAGGGTCAGCAAAACTGCGGTCCACTTTGTACGTTTGCTGAGCAGACCAATC